TCCTGTAGCAATTGGGGTTATGGATTTTGAGTTTATAGGAGGTAGTATGGGATCGGTAGTCGGGGAAAAAATAACCCGGTTGATTGAATATGCTAGTAATAAATTACTACCCCTTATTATAGTATGTGCGTCTGGAGGAGCACGCATGCAAGAAGGAAGCTTGAGCTTAATGCAAATGGCTAAAATAGCATCTGTTTTATATGATTATCAATCAAATAAAAGGTTATTCTATGTATCAATTCTTACATCTCCTACGACAGGTGGGGTAACAGCCAGTTTTGGGATGTTGGGGGATATCATTATTGCCGAACCCAACGCCTACATTGCATTTGCGGGTAAAAGAATAATTGAACAAATATTGAATGAGACAGTACCTGAGGGTTCACAAGAAGCCGAATATTTATTCCATAAGGGTTTATTTGATCCAATCGTACCACGCAATCTTTTAAAAGGCGTTCTAAGTGAGTTATTTCAGCTGCACGCCTTTTTTCCTGTAAAAAAAATAAATAAAGTCGAGAATTAAAGTCAATTCTTTGCTTTGTGTCCAAAAGTTTTTTATTAGAATCAAAAATAAGATGAAAAAAATGCAATTATTAGATTAATATAGCTATATGTAGAAAGCTTCTTTTTTTTACTTCTACATTCTTTATTCTTTGCACTTTTTATATACCATATTCACTTCTAAAGAATAGATATAAGACTTAATTAATTAGAATTCTAATTAATTAATTAATATAATAACATAATAAAAAAAAAATATATAACAAACAGGTACAATATAGTAGATCGAGGTACCCATTCTATGACAACTATTAACTTTCCCTCTATTCTTGTGCCTTTAGTAGGCCTAGTATTTCCGGCAATTGCAATGGCTTCTTTATTTCTTCATGTTCAAAAAAACAAGATTGTTTAAACCCTGTGGCCAAAATCTCTGTTTTAAAAACTTAGGCTTGAATTCTAACACATATATAGCAGAATCATATACTACGTGATTTTTTAATAACAGAAAGAGCCCTTATACATGTGGAAACATAGTCTAGGGTTAGAGTTTTTATAACTAATTGGGTGAATTACTGGTAAACTAAAAAATAAAGATAAAAAAGGTAAAGTTTCACATCAGATTATAATACTAGTTGATGAGAGTTACATCGAAAACATAACAAAGTAAGGAAAGTGCAATTACTTTGGTGTCTTCTTTTAATTAATTATTATTAAATGGAATCAGATCTATTATGAATTGTCGATCAGAGCGTATATGGATAGAACTTATAAGAGGATCTCGAAAAATAAGTAATTTAGTCTGGGCCATTATCCTTTTTCTAGGTTCATTAGGATTCGTATTGGTTGGAATTTCTAGTTATCTCGGTAGGAATTTTATATCCTTATTTCCCCCCCAGCAAATGCTTTTTTTTCCACAAGGGATCGTGATGTCTTTCTATGGAATCGCAGGCCTCTTTATTAGCTCCTATTTGTGGTGTACAATTTCGTTGAATGTAGGTAGCGGTTATGATTTTTTCGATAAAAAAGAAGGAATAGTATGTATTTTTCGTTGGGGATTTCCTGGAAAAAACCGTCGCATCTGCCTGCGATTTCTTATAAAAGATATTCAGGCTATTAGAATAGAATTTAAAGAAGGCATTTATACTCGTCGTGTCCTTTATCTGGAAATAAGAGGCCAGGGGGCCATTCCTTTGACCCGTACGGATGAAAATTTGACTCCACGAGAAATTGAAAAAAAAGCTGCTGAATTGGCCTATTTCTTGCGTGTACCAATTGAAGTATTTTGAAATGATAAATACTTTCTGTCTTTCTTAACTCGGAGTAAAAAAAAATCTACAATACTCTTTTTCAAACTTTTTCGCCGGCATACCTAACTTAATGGAAATTTTATCAGAACGCCCACTCGAGTCAAAGCAGACGTATAAAGAACAACCAAAAAGGTAAACTTTTTTGTCTACAAATACAACGCAAATACAACGAAGGGGTCTTTGGATGGTAATAAACTAAATTTAGTAACAAATAAAAAAAAAAAAAAAAAAATTGATGGGCTCATCCCATATATATAAATGGATTCTTTTTTTTACCCTGTATTGGGAATTAATAGGTTAGATACAATACACGAAATCATATCAAATTTTTCCATTATTTATTTTTTAGCAATCTTTTTTTGTTCGCTTTAATAATCAAGCACTTGGATTTTTTATAATTATAACGAGACTAAAATTTTTTGAATTTTATCTTTTTTTGACTCTTTTTTTTACTTTTTCACATTCAAATCCTCAATTCTTTTTTTGTACTATGCTTAACTCATGAAATTTTTCGCAATATTTTAAAGTTTGGTAGAAAGTAAATTCTTTCGTCGTGAAATAAAAAAAATGCATTAATTTTTAATTGATGTGGCTCTGACGCGTAGTCATCGAAGGAAAGGCATTTTTTTGTGACCGATTGTAATATCTGAAAACACGCATTTTATTCATTCGAATTAGAAGTGTACTCTTTTTCTAGTTCTGTATTCTTTCAAGATTCAAGACCTAATAAAAAAAGAGACTAAATGCATGGATTGGCTACTTGTAATTGTAATAGACTTCATGTTTGATAGAACTACTAGATCTAGATCGCATAGAGTCGACGAATGCGACGAGTTTATAAACAAATTCTTATTATATTATAGATGAAAAATTTTGAAAAAAAGAAAACATTTATTACTTTTCTATATCTTGTCTCTATAGTCTTTTTACCTTGGTGGATCGCGTTATCATGTCAAAAAAGTCTGGAATCCTGGGTTACTAATTGGTGGAATACTAAGGAATTGGAAACTTTTTTGAATGATATTCAAGAAAAGAGTTTTGTAGAAAAATTCATCGAATTAGAAGAGCTGCGCTTGTTGGACGAAATGGTAAAGGAATACCCGGAAACGCATCTACAAAAACTTCGTGTCGGAATCCACAACGAAACGATTCAATTTATCAAGATGTACAATGAGGATTGTATCCATATGATTTTGCAATTCTCGACAAATATAATATGTTTCTTTATTCTAAGTAGTTATTCTATTCTGGCGAATAAAGAACTTATTCTTATTAATTCTTGGGTTCAAGAATTCCTATATAACTTAAGTGACACAATAAAAGCTTTTTCTATTCTGTTATTAACGGATTTTTTTACTGGGTTTCATTCGCCCCGCGGTTGGGAACTAATGATTAGCTCTATCTACAAAGATTTTGGATTTGCTCATAATGATCTAATTATATCGGTTCTTGTTTCCACTTTGCCAGTCCTTCTAAATACATTTTTTAAATATTGGATTTTCCACTATTTAAGTCGTGTATCCCCATCACTTGTAGTGATTTATCATTCACTGACTGACTGAAAAGAAAAAAGATAATAAGGATATAAATACAATTATAATTTTTAATTATAATGTTTCTTTTTTTGTACATAAACATAAGCAAACCATTCAAAATCATACTTTATCTTTCCATTTTTAACCATCCAAGGCGGGCCGATCTGTCTATATTCCAGTAATATTCTTTCTTATTTCATTAGATTAAGTTTAAAGTTTCAGTTAAAGTAAATAGCAGAATCGCGGATAGGAAACTATACTAGCAACCTACCCAATTTATTGTAGAAATTTTCGGGATAAATGATTGGACCGTGCAAATGCAAACTATAAATACTTTTTCTTGGATAAAAGAACAGATTACTCGGTTCATTTCCGTCTCGCTCATGATATATATAATGACTAAGCCCTTCAGTTCAAAGGCGTATCCCATTTTTGCCCAGCAAGGCTATGAAAATCCGCGAGAAGCGACTGGACGCATTGTATGTGCCAATTGCCATTTAGCTAACAAGCCCGTGGATATTGAGGTTCCCCAAGCGATTCTTCCGGATACTGTATTTGAAGCAGTTGTTCGAATTCCTTATGATATGCAATTAAAACAAGTTCTTGCTAACGGCAAGAAAGGGGGATTGAATGTAGGGGCTGTTCTTATTTTACCTGAGGGATTTGAATTAGCCCCGGCTGATCGTATTTCTCCAGAGATGAAAGAAAAGATCAGAAATCTTTCTTTTCAGAGTTACCGTCCCAATAAAAAAAATATTCTTGTGATAGGTCCTGTTCCCGGGCAAAAATATAGTGAAATCACCTTTCCTATTCTTTCCCCGGACCCTGCTACTAAGAAAGATATTTACTTTTTAAAATATCCGATATATGTAGGTGGGAACAGAGGGAGGGGTCAGATCTATCCTGACGGAAGCAAGAGTAATAATACAGTTTATAATGCCACAGCAACGGGTATAGTAAAGAAAATTTTACGAAAAGAAAAAGGCGGATACGAAATAAGCATAGCGGATGCCTTGGATGGACGTGAAGTGGTTGATATTATCCCTCCAGGACCGGAGCTTCTTGTTTCAGAGGGTGAATCTATCAAACTTGATCAACCATTAACGAGTAATCCTAATGTGGGTGGATTTGGTCAGGGAGACGCAGAAATAGTCCTTCAAGACCCATTACGCGTACAAGGTCTTTTGTTCTTCTTTGCATCTGTTATTTTGGCACAAATTTTTTTGGTTCTTAAAAAGAAACAGTTTGAGAAAGTTCAATTGTCCGAAATGAATTTCTAGATTCGTGGATTTATCAACATAAAGATCGTAACAAGAAGATAATTCGTATTGACAATTCTTTGATAATTTTAGACGATCAATAAAAAATTATGAAAAAGTTTATTTATATTTTTGTCTGCATTTACAAAAAGTCTGAAATTATTACTTTAATATTACATTATTAGTTATAATATAACTATCGCGAAGAAAACTATTTGACTTTTTCACCTTTTTCAATCGAAATTGGAATGATGTTACTATTATCATCATATATCATATTTCAATGTCATAGAGTGGATCAAAAGTTTTTTATTACAGAATAAAATTCGACTAGATACTAGCCTAAGCAGAGAATATAACGAAAAAAGAGAAATGAAAGGAAATTTTATTCCAGGGGG